CAAAATCTCGTGCTAAAGAGCGTGGAGGTTCGAGTCCTCTTCAAGGCATAATATTATATTGAGAATGCTTATTGAATTAGCAATTCAATAACAGATCTCGGATCTAATCGATATTGATATACCGAGTATCTGTTGATACGAAGTATTCCGGCGATCCCCATGATCCGAGTCCGAGCTGTTGAAATTGGAATAGGTTCGGCAGCGGATCACGAAATCTTGGTGATCTTCTCTATCTAATGAATGAGGAGTCCGTTTTGAAATAGTCCGCCCTGCACCCCACCCCCCGAGTATATGATTCAACAGGAATCACACAAGGGTAGATTGATAGAAACCTCTGGTAAAATGCCCACCCGTAACCCAGCAGATAAAGTACATTACATAGTCCGTTTTAGGGATTGGCGACTTGCCCATTCAGTGACTTTGGCACTGGACGTTCCAAAAATCGGGTCGGGTGAATTAGAGAATAGACAGACCTCTTTTGGCATTCCAGCCTTCCTTCTCCTTTCAGGGCCTATCCGAAAGAGAATCCAGTACCTCTTCTCTTGGTCGTGAATATCTGAATAGGCCGAACTGGCCCCCGCGGATATCTTTGCTTCGTAACATAACAATTAGAATTAGGCTCAGTCAACTGGAATGTGTATTATCCATATGGGAGATCTTCCAATTGAGAAGATCCATCGACCTGAGACGAAGAGAAAGGTCTATCTATTTTCTTTAATGATTCAGTTAAACCAATGATTCGTTATTGGAGCAGATAGCAACAACCATTTCATCGGACATGCGTATTTTTGATTTTCCGATGGATTTACATGGTTTCATTAATGGAAATTCTTTGATATAGTGAGTAATAGGCTCTGGTTGTTCGCCATTCAAGAATTCTTGTTTAGGCAGTTCATATCATCCATACATAGTGTTTTGATCTAAGATTGAAATTCTTCCATGGAGCTAAGGTCAAAAATATGGAATAAACAAGTGTTTCCACGACTCTACCGCCCGGTCAATTCTGTTCCACTTAATCTCTTTTTCATGGCCACATATCTTTACAGCTAAGGAATGGGAAATCTTTCTCCTGTTACATGAATCAAATGTTTCATTTCATCTGGGAAAAGCCATCTCTTTCTCAACAATGTCTTTGTCATTTGATCCAATAGCCTTCCGTTAGATAGGAACAGATTTGATAAATACTGATAACTCTCGGATGGAGTATTAGAACGGAAAGATATATTAGATAATGAACTATTGGTTCTAAGCCATCTCTGGCTCTGGCGATGAATCAACAATTCTAAATGCTTTTCTTGCGTATTTTTGATGAACCCGCGTTTATATATAGATGTAGGAGGATTTGTTTGGGAAGTAATAAGCCCCTTTGACATCTCTTCATCTGCAAAGAATTCTCGACGTGAAAACACAGAGACAAAGGGCTGATCTTTGAATAGGAAAAAGAATGGATCCGCAGGGTCCCAAATGAATTGGCTTATTCGAAAAAAGCCTTGTTCTTTGGAAGATCTATCTCGTGTCTGGTACTGCATGGTTCCACTCTGCAAGAACTCCGAATCCTTCTCTTGAAGCTCATTCTCTTTATTAAAAATGATCCGTTTGCCCCGAAATGACCTGGCCCAATAGGGAAATCCCGATTCATTGAGCCTTTCGATACAATCAAATAGATTGCCACGAGGGCGCCATATTCTAGGAGCCCAAACTATGTGATTTAATAAATCTTCCTCTATCTGTTGCGGGTCGAGGGCTCCTTCCCCTTCTTCAAACTCCGATTCGTATTTTTCATATAGAAATCTCTGATCAACGATAGAACAAGATCCATTTTGCATCATATCTAACGGATTCCTTGGTTCGGACCGAAGAAGCAATGTAACTCGATTATTATCAAACTGACTGCAATCCTTTTCTTTCCGCGAGGATCCCACCAGAGCGCCTTCTACTTCTAATAGGCCATGAACTAGATCAGAATCATTCTCAACAAATCCAAACGAAGTAATCCCATTTTTTTCATCGGGTCCGGATGGAGACCAAAGATCTTGAGCGACCGATCCGGCAGAACAACTCAAAAGATAAAGAAGTATCGTTAATTTCTTCATGCTCGTTCCAAGTTCGAAGTACCATTTGTACAAATAAGAATCCCTTTCCTTACATGATTTCTTCTTCATATAGATAGATATAGGATCTATGGGGCAATTACTTAGAAGTACATTTTGTGCAACAGCCCTTCCTATCTGATAGAAAAGGATCCCATGATCCTGAACCGATCTGACCTGGGATCGCAAATCCCAAGTTTGTCTATGAAGAGCTGATCTAATTGTATTAGTTTCTATAATTGATTTCTTCTGTCTAATACTAATTGATAGGGCCTCGTTGATAAGTGCTACAAGATCTCGTGCATTGGAACCCACGGTTATGGACCCGAATCCGTTAGTATGGAACATTTTCTTTTCCAAGTGAAATCCCCTAGTATATGAAAGAATGAAAAAGTGCTTTCGTTGTTGTGGAATAAGAAGCCTTCGTATCTTAATGCATGTATTTGATTTATTCGGAGCTATTAGAGCGGGATCCACCTTTTGGGGAATATGAGTCGAAGCAATAACAAGAATATTTCTAGTGGAACATCTTTCACAATCCCTGGAGAGATAGTTCACTAATAGACCGAGGGATAAGTAATTCGACTCATTCACATACAGATCATGAATGTTTGGAATCCATATTATGCAAGGAGACATTGCTTTTGCTAATTCGAATTGAGGGGTGATATCAAATCGGTCTATTTTCGACGTCATATACATAGTTAGCACATTCGTCATAGTTAGCAGCTCCGTCTCAAGGTCATTATCAATATTGTCACTATCATCAATATCGATATCGTCACTATCATCAATATCAATATCGTCACTATCATCAATATCATCAATAAGATAACCTTTAGACTTGTCATCCAGGAACTTGTTCGGAAATACCGTAATGAAAGGAACATAAGAGTTTGTCGCTAGGTTTTTGACCAAATATGATCGTCCAGTTCCTATAGAACCTATCACTAAAATACCCCTAGAAGGAGATAGGGCTAAGCGGAGCGAAAAGGGTTTTCCATGAGATGGGAAATGAAAACTATTAGCCCCACACGAGGTTTGTGAATAAGTGATTGTCTGATAATGAGCAAGGAATATCCGTCTTTCCGCTAAACAGGATCTATTGAACTCATAATTCATTAGATACTTTTTATGAATGTCAACTAAGTATCCTAAGTAAATTGATCCCGGTTGTTCAATCATTTGATAACCAGAGTCATTCTTTGATAAATGATCACTATGAGTCAGACTCAATAGAATTTGATCAATTCTTTTTTCTGTTGTTAAGGTGGAGAACTGAACCAAGAATTCTCTTTCTTCATCATCAATCGAATCACTGTTCGCGACCCAGGATTCTATTTTATCATCAATCCAATCACCGTTCACGTTTTTTCTTTTTCTTATCAATGCATAGATCTCTTTACTTGTACGACTTAGATGTCTCGTATTTCTCGAAAAAGTGATTCGATTGATGGGATTTGGTATGATACTTATGAGATCGATGAGATTGATATTCAAATATTTCTTCTTAGAACGTATGGATTTGACCCCATAAGCGGGACCACCACCCAATAGCATGTTGCCGCCAGAAGCAGAACCCCGTATTTCTTCCGGAGAATCTCCTAATTGTTCCAGAGCAACTAGAAAGAGATTCTTTAACCAGAAGGAATTCCGTTCCGATGTAGGATACCTATCCAGAAGTTTTCGCAACTCAATCATGTATGATGGAATCATCAAAGATTTGATCTTTTCTAACTCTGTCTGTAACTCACTAGAGGCTCGGGAAACAAAGAGAAGATGTATACGAACAAGATATCCAGCAACAAGAAGAAAGAAAAGGATTGAATAGAGGAACTCCCGAGCATTTGTTGATCTCAGATGTGTCCATATCAATGGAACGGGTGACTCATTATTTCGATGAATCGTTTCTTCGGACAGAAGAAGATTCTGTAAACACTTACTCGAAATCTCACTTATCAGAGACCGTTGTGGAAGAATCGCCCACAATTTTTTCTGAGGAATTGGCCATGATATATCTGATCCATGCATAATATCATGAAAAATGGATACAAATTTTTGACTGCCGATACTTAGTATCGGCAATGAGTCTGAAAAAGCATCTAAAAGGGTTAAATTTAGATATTTGCACCCTGTCGAAGTAAGGAACCATGGCATATATGTTTGGAACAGATTCCATTTTGAGAGATTTGAAAGAGCACTATCTCGTTGAAAGGTTCTATACATCTGCTGTTTCTCAACGCATTTCTTTAGACAAAGACTCCGTTTTTTCCTCTTTCCGGATGGTAAATATTTCTCAGAACATGGAGTGTGAATCAAACCCATGTTTGAATTGAAACTGAGATACTGATGCGAGTTCTTCCCTTCTGAATCAGATAGATTCATATCTGAAAAAGGCTGACAAGAAGTTCTTTCAAAATTGACTATTTGTTCCTCTGTTAGAGGTGTTGCAGAAATGTCTGCGATCGAGTAAATAGCTCTACGAACGAATGGATCGGGTCGAATTGGAAAATGGAAAGATTTGTACAAGTTATACGTTTCGTCACCACTTTTTGGAAAATCGTTAGATATGAATATGTCAGATACCTGTGAATCGATTGGTAAAATAGCCTCTCTCTCCAAAAAAATATGTTTTTTTTTACCTTTGTCGACGCACAAAGAAAATATTTTGTTGCGAATGCACAAGATATTGAGGAATTGTCCATACGTAAGATCATAATTATTGATACGGGTCTTTTCCACATAAAAAGGGAATCCTTTGTTACAATAGAACCAGAAGTGATGTGGATTATTCAAGAATCGAAGTCGATTTGCTTTATAAAAAGAAGATATCAATGAACTTCTATGAAATGGTTTCACGGGATTCAGCCAATTGTCTCGATCGTGGGATATCATTGAGAAATAGGAATCCGTGTTATCAAAGGATTTTCTGCGATTATTTCTAGTATGGAATGAGTCAATCATCCACTTTGGTATCTTATTGAACAAAAATGGTAATATTGTTCTTCCATTGATCAAGAATTTCGGTCTTTGGGAAGTATCATGATCATCCAATAAGAAGGGTTTCAATTTATTCAAATGAACGATTTGAACACCTATTGATTCTAACAACTGATTGCAGAGTTGATCGTTTGTACCTTTCAATTCATAGATGTGGATCTCGGACCTATGAATGGGGATATTTCCAATACTCACAAAGAAAAAAGGAAGTGTCTTGGACAAAAAGAAACGAAGTGACTTAGACAAAAAGAGAAGTGCCTTGGACAAAAAGAAACGAAGTGACTTAGACAAATCTTGTTTGTCGATAGCCTTGGACCAATCAATCGAATATTGATTAATACGTAATCGATCAAACACTACTTGAAAACGGTTCCTCTGTTCAGAAACGAAATGTTCCTGGAAATTATTGCTCCCGTTGGACCATTTGTATCTATATGCATCAGGATTCCGATTCATGGATCTCTCGGTTCGAGAAAAAAGAGGATCAAACCATTTCTTCTGACTCTTTTTCAAATTCGATAAATGTCGGTTGATCGTATATTTCATTATAGTTATATGATTCAGAGTATCATTTCCTATTTGATCCTTTTGAATTCCATATTCGTAGTTGCGATCGGATCTATTCATTAAAAAGAATCGGTTCGATACATTTCTTATGTACCCATAGGTGTTATATTGGATTTGAATCAGATTTCGGATCAATCTATATTTATTGACTGCTTCCATTATGTTGTTGCTAGCAAATACCACTATTTTGATTTTTGGATCTTCCAAATAATTCCCCCGGACCGATTTTTTTCCGATCCTTCGATAAAAAGATTCATTCTCTTCATAAAAAAGAGGAGGTAGAACCAATAAAGATTTCTTTTTCGATTCATCTCTGGAGTTGAATACCCTATTCAAGAATTTTTTTTGATCCAATCCGTAGGAATCAATAGAAAAGGCAAATCCCCTATGATACACCAGATCCGGCTCGGTTATTGATAGAGTGAATAGATCCGCCATTTCTTGAAATCTCTCTTCTGATTCAAAATCGTGGCGTAACGTATATCCCCCATTGTTCCGGTCATAGAATAGATGAAATAAATCCAAAAATGGATTTTTGTTCAAGAATGAAATCTTATTGGAACTGTCCATATCCGGTTCATCCTTCGGAACAACCATATCACATCCCGGATCTGATGAAATAGGATGAATTGAGACGGTATTTTGTAAATACGTAATTATCTTGAATATATCAACCATTTCTTTATTTTCCGATCGCCTGGAAGGGACAAAAGAAACATCTTGTTTTTTCTTCAAAAATTTCTGATCTCTTGTGGACCTCTCAGTAGGATTCGAACCCAGATGAAGTTCTGACCATTTGTCAGAGAAAAAAGAACGAATTGATCTTGTAGGATTCCCAATAAATTCTTCGATTTCTTCCGGAAGCAGATGATTATTCATCTGCTTCTCACGTTCCGTGAATAGCCGGGACATTGAGGAAGATCCAAAAAGGCATTTCGGGAATCGATCTGATTCTATTTCTGTTCGTTCCGTTTGACTAAAGGAAGGATCCAAAAGAATCGATCTTTCTTTTAGTTGCTGAATCTCTGTTTGATCGATCAATTTGTGATATTCTGAATCCTCATTTCTAATTCTAATGGAATCAAAACAATCTCTGGATTGATCAGAAGATCCTTTCAATTGGCTAGAATCCGTTACTTGAACGAAAATAGATCCTGTGGAATCATATTGAATATTTGACGATACATTCCGTACCTTGCTAAAAAACCGATCCTTGTTTACCAACCACACATTGTCTAACCAAATCAAATTCTCTCTCGATACGTTCCTCAAAAAATCCGATTCGTGCCGATTCTTCCCCCAACTAACGAAGAGATCTTGGCGGAATTGCCACATATGAAATTGAGCACAATTTTGCAAAGAAATACCCCACGTGTTTCTCGAGAAGAGAAAGAGATGGGAAACATGCTCAATATCATTTGATTGAATAGTTGCCTCAGCTCCTTGTTGTTTGAAGAAACCCTCCCCCTCAATTGGTCTTTTTTCACGAAAAGCAGACATGAGATAACAAATCAAGTCTTTCCCTAAGATTTCGAATAGCTGTCCCGAATTCAAGTTGATTATGTTTCGCTTCTTCCTCGGAGAAAGACGATCAAACAATTCCCAATCAGGGTCCTTGCGGATCGGATCATCCGTATAGGATAAAAAAATAAACTCCAGATATTTGCTATCCTTCTCTTTGAATGAGATCTCAATTCCAGCTACGGTTTCATTAGATATCTTACAACTAGAATCCCTCTTTTTTCCGATCCGGTTACTCCACCACCACGAACCCCGGTTAGATTCGGGCATGATACACTTTTGATTTATTGGGAGAACCCAAGTACTCTCGTGCGGATCCATG